CTGGAAATCCTTGAGTAAAGAAAAACCACCTATTAACACTGGAAATACACGGCAAAAGCAGGGGGGGTCGATTTAGCACCGGGCCAGTCTAGGTCAAGTTTCAATAGACGAGAGTCAGTTAGAATGATAGGTAATTGGGTATTGACCGATCAGGTATTTTTTTGATTTGAGCATTTTTTCATTCTTATTCTCCCTTTTCTTAGCTTTCTAATTGAGCTCGATGGAATGAGCTCATCGTTTTGATTTGATTCCTTGATTTCCAATTTTCTATTGAGAGTTTTGACCTTGGCGAATTGACACGAAGCCTTTTTTTTAATACTATATTAAGTAAGAGTAACACATGAGCCGCACCTAATCAATCAGCTCAAGTACCATCGAACAAATCTCCAATGGATTTCAATTCTACGCGTAATCGGCGGTCCGCCTGAGGGATAATGCAATAATTCTCTACTAGAAACATTGTTCGATTGAAGATCCGGAATTCGAACGATCGAGTAATTACGTAATCAAGTCCATATTGAATAGTTGCAACTTCCCTCTGGCGCGATTTTCTGTTGCCATTAAGAGATATTGATAGAGTAGAAATATCATATAAAGATGATTTAGTTCAGTCTGAATTTAGGTTTATTCTTTCATACTCGAGATTTAGTTCAGTCTGAATTTAGGTTTATTCTTTCATAATATAATACAAGAGGAACTTCCCATGCAATTGTCGACGTTACTGAAGCTAGTTATTCTGGGTGTGGCTCTGCCCCTGTGCTCGTGGCAAGGAGGAGCTCGTCTTTGGCGGAGTTTCTCTTCCCAAAAAGCAAGCCACAGCACCACTTCGACCATGCCTTCTTTGTTTACGGAGAAAAGAGCAGGAACTCAAGACTCTGAGAAAAAAGCCCTCCTTGAGAGCGTAGAATCTCAGGACCAATCAGGGATTGCCGAAGAGGACCAAACAGGGATCGTGACTGATACTGGGGCGGAATATCGGGACTGCAACTGGTCTCAATGTTTGATTGATGAACTTAACGATCTCATTCAGGGCAGCGAGAAGATAAGTAGAATTATTGAGGCGAGATTGGATACCATGCGCCGTTTGGGAATCGGAGAAGCTCACCTGGAGAGCGATTATAATGCGCTCGAAAGAGAACGAGATTTCCGTGAAACCACAATGGCGGAGATTGATCGGGTACTACTGGATATTGTAACGAAATATCCAGAGATAGAAATGACACATAGAGAATCATCTATGGATATGGAAACCCGAGGATCGTCCTACAGGGAATCGGTTTCCCTCTTGGGCTCGGACGAACTATTATACTTGCAACGCAAACACGCCCGCGCAATCAAAAAAGCACGGGCTGAAAGTGCGAAGCGTGCGCTCCATGAGCGGCGTATTCTGAAGCGGTTCCTGGCAAGCTCCTCAAGAGTTCCGAGGATTCCGGAAAGTAGTACGAATACTCCGGACAGTGCTTCGAATTCCGGAAATCTGCGGATTTCATCTGGAACGGAAGACTCCGACTCCGGCCCGGACTAAAATTTGGATGGACTATAAATGGCTCCACTTTTTCTGACACTCTATTATCTACTTATATCTATTATCTACTTATACTAGATAATAGATATACTTCTCATAAGAGATCTTTCTAACAGGTAAAAATGGAAACTCGAGGTATTCCTTCTATGACAACTTTCAACTTACCCTCTCTTTTTGTACCTTTAGTGGGCCTAGTAGTTCCGGCAATTGCAATGGCGTCTTTATCTCTTCATCTTCAAAAGAACAAGATTCTCTAGATCCGATAGAAGCAAATCCCATCCAGGTCTTTCAAGACCTTCACTTGATCATAATATAGATTCTTGAAATTGGGTACAAGACACGGCTTCCTCCGAACACATACATAAGATCTCTGTCTTATGTATGTGGAACCGTCATCCTGTGGATAAAGGTATTCATTTCATTTTCAGTAGAGCGAGTTTTCATTTCAAATTGATCCGCAGATGTATGAAACCGAAACAGAAGCTACCTATATGTATGTAGATATACATAGTGAGATCCGATAAAGCGGATGCTTTTTTCGATCTTATCTAATCAATTGGATGAATGACTGCTAAAGGTTCACATAATAATCGTGCTAGTTGATGAGAGTTACTTTTGGAACAAAAAAAGGAAAGTAAAAATTCATTTGGGTTATTCTCTCAATTCCAATAAAAAGAAACTGGATCTAGTATGAACTGGCGATCAGAACGTATATGGATAAAACTTATAGCGGGGTCTCGAAAAACCAGTAATTTCTGCTGGGCCTGTATCCTTCTTTTAGGGGCATTAGGATTCTTATTGGTTGGAACTTCTAGTTATCTTGGTCGGAATCTGATATCCTTATTTCCATCTCAGCAAATTTTTTTTTTTCCACAAGGGCTCGTGATGTCTTTCTATGGGATCGCAGGTCTTTTCATTAGCACCTATTTGTGGTGCACCATTTCGTGGAATGTAGGTAGTGGTTATGATCGATTCGATAGAAAAGAAGGAATAGTGTCTATTTTTCGTTGGGGATTTCCTGGAAAAAATCGTCGTATCCTCCTTCGATTCCTTATGAGAGATGTCCAGTCGATTAGAATCGAGGTGAAAGAAGGTCTTTTTCCTCGTTGTGTCCTTTATATGGAAATTAGAGGACAGGGCGCCGTTCCTTTGACTCAGAGTGAGGAGAATTTGACTCCAAGAGAAATGGAACAAAAAGCTGCAGAATTGGCCTATTTCTTGCGTGTACCGATTGAAGTATTGTGAAATGAACTCCACATTGGAAAAGGCACTCAGAAATCCTCTTTGTTTCGATTTTTTTTTTATTTATTGTCACTGAAGCTTGTTCAGAACGCTCATTCGAGCAAAAGGAAATGTATGTATATTCTAGGGAACAACCAGAAAACAAAGTAGTTTTTGTCCACCAAAACAAAACGATTTTCTATCTGTATGGAAACGCAATTCTTTCGTACTAATTATTAACAAGCAAGCAACAAATCGAATCTACCACTAATAAGTCTAGATTCATCAAATGTATCAGAACATTGCAGAATCCATAATTCATCTTTTTGGTTCCGATATTTGGGATTGATAGATTCCATACTGAACTGATGACTTATATTCAATGACCTCTCTTTTCTTTTGTCACTTGGTGTTTCTTTTCCCTTCTTTTGTTTTGCTCCCGGATTCTCAAATGAGTGGATCGTTTATAACTAGCATTTTTCTCTGGTTTTTCCACTCGTTTTTGATTTCATCATCACATCCATATTTTTTATAAATTTCCCTCAACTATTCCAGGCTAAGCATAGCCAGCGAAACTTTTCGAAATAATGGATCTAAGCTAAGGGTTTTCTTTTGTCTCGAAGTCCGAATAGTATAGTATTCATGACTTGAGGTGGTTCTTTCGGGAATTCATCGAAAGGATGCAATTGCTTCAAATTTGACCAATTGAAATACCCGGAAACAATCTTTTTTTATTTCTTCATTCCACTTCGACGCGGAACCTCATCCTATTTCTAGATTCAAGGACAAACATAAAAAAAGGGGGGGCAAACTCCTAAGTTAGGTATAGGTTTGATACCTTGTTATAGAACCGATATTTCATAGAAATAGCAAATTGGATAGATTCGACGAATGGGGTGGTTTCATTAGCAATTCCCAGATTTAAAAGAAAATGCCACAAAAAAAAGCATTCACTAACCTCCCATATCTTGCATCTATAGTTTTTTTGCCCTGGTGGATCGATCTCTTAGTCCAAAAAAGTCTGGAATCTTGGGTTACAAATTGGTGGAATACGAAACAATCCGAAACTTTCTTGAATAATATTCAAGAAAAGAATGTTCTAGAAAAATTCATAGAATTAGAGGAACTATTCCTTTTGGACGAAATGATAAAGGAGTACCCGGAGACACATGTAGAAAATCTTCGTATAGGAATCCACAAAGAAATGATACAATTGGTCAAAATGGATAATGAGAATCATATCCATAGCATATTACACTTCGCAACAAATATAATATGTTTCGCTATTCTAAGCGGCTATTCGATTCTGGGTAATGAAGAACTTGTCATTCTAAATTTTTGGGTTCAGGAATTCCTCTATAACTTAAGCGACACAATCAAAGCCTTTTCTATTATTTTATTAACTGATTTATGTATCGGATTCCACTCGCCCCATGGATGGGAACTCATGATTGGCTCTGTCTCCAAAGATTTTGGATTTGATCATAACGATCAAATTCTAGCGATTCTTGTTTCCACTTTCCCAGTCATTCTAGATACAATTTTGAAATATTGGATCTTCCATTATTTAAATAGCGTATCTCCGTCACTTGTAGTGATTTATCATTCAATGAATGACTAAGGAACGATACACGGATATTAACTCAATTAGAATGTTTGTTACTTCTTCCAGAAACAAACCATTCAAAATCTTACTAACTTTTTTCTATTTCTACCCACCTAGGGAAATCCTCCTGTATTACAGTCAAATGATTCCAGTACAATAACAATAACAGAATCAGAGATAGGGAACTATACTAGCAACCTACCTAATCTATTGTAGAAATTTTCGTGCTCAATGATTGGACCATGCAAAATAGAAATACCTTTTCTTGGATAAAGGAACAGATGACTCGATCGATTTCTCTATCTATCATGATATATGTAATAACTCAGACATCTACTTCATATGCATATCCCATTTTTGCGCAGCAGGGCTATGAAAATCCACGAGAAGCTACTGGGCGTATTGTATGTGCCAATTGCCATTTAGCTAATAAGCCCGTAGATGTTGAGGTTCCACAAGCGGTCCTTCCCGATACTGTATTTGAGGCAGTTGTTAGAATACCTTATGATATGCAACTGAAACAAGTTCTTGCTAATGGGAAAAAGGGGTCTTTGAATGTGGGAGCTGTTCTTATTCTACCTGAGGGATTCGAATTAGCTCCCCTCGATCGTATTTCTCCCGAGATGAAAGAAAAGATGGGCAATCTGT